TCTTGAATTCAATTAGATGCTAATGTAAACGACCCATAACTATGTAGCCCTATTCCTAATAGATTGACCCCAAAATAGCATATCCAAATTATAAGAAAGCCTATAGATGCCACAATTGCCGAGTTTGCACTCTGCAGGTTTATATTTGTTCGAGTATGTAAATAAATCGCGAACACGATCCAAGTAATAAATGCCCAAGTTTCCTTTGGGTCCCAATTCCAATACGATCCCCATGCTTCGTTAGCCCATACTGCTCCCGAAAGAATACCTATGGTTAAAAATAAAAACCCTAGACTAATAACCCGATAACTCCAATAATTGAATTGTTGAATCAATTGATACCTGTAATAATTCTTAGCATAAAAAAAAGAAGTATTTTCTAAAAGATTGCTTCTTTCATTCATGTATTCGATTTCACCAAATAAAAATGACTCATTTAATAAAATGTTACTTTTACAAAAAATATTTCTGTTTTTTCGAAATGTAATGACTAGAAGTGCTACTGATAATAATGATCCACATAAAAGGGACGCATAGCCCAATATCATCATAGTTACGTGCATTATTAACCACTCGGATTGAAGAGCAGGTACTAATATGGAAGATTGGTTTATTTCAGTTAAAAGCCCTGAAGTAGCAAAACCTTGGGTAAAAACAGCACTTGAACCGGTTATTATGCTTAAAGAATTTTTATTATTTTTGAAATACGGAACTATATGAATAAGGGAGAAACTCCATGAAAGGAAGATTAATGATTCAGATAAATCACTTAGTGGGAAATGCCCCGAATAAATCCAACGCGTAACTAAAAATCCTGTTATACAGAAAAAACTAACTATCATGCCCTTTTCGGACGAATCGTATAGTTGTACTATTTCATTTACGAAAAAAAAGGTTATCAAACGAATTGTAATTACGGTTGAAACGATCGAAAAGGAAATATGAGTTAATATATGTTCTAAGGTTGAAAATATCATAAAAAATCTTAAAAAAGAAGAGTCTCATCGGGAGTTGAATTCATTATAGGATCTATTTCTCTTTTTTAGAAGATGACATGCCGCCACTCGGACTCGAACCGAGATGCTCGAGCACTGCTTCCTAAGAGCAGCGTGTCTACCAATTTCACCATAGCGGCTTGTCTTGAACTTATAATAGCCTATGAATAGAGAATAAACAATCGTCGAGATTGAAGAAGGCAATTTAGTGTAATATATATTTTTTTTTCTTTTTCATAAAAGTTTCAAATTACTCAATAAAATTTCGTTCAAATAGAGATTTGAAAGTTCGTTATTTTAGTTTAAGGTCTTGGTGGTCTTTGTGGATTTTATGCTCTCCCAGAATTTTTAACTCTTGGAACTTGAAAGTTCTCCCCTCAATCAAGAGTCAATCACGAGATACAACTCAACAAAATGTTTTTGTTTTCATTTTTTAATGAACTCTTTCTCATTTATTTAAATTTAATTTCAGAAATCTAAATTCATACAGAATATTCTCACTAAGGTCTTAATTGGGTTGATAACAAGAGATATATGGAGAATCAATAGAGTAATTCATAGAAATAAATAGTAAGAAAATTGTCCCAAAGGATTTCAAAAACAGAATCTATTAGTTTCAACCAAAAATGAAATTAACTAAAGATCTTATATTTGCTCTTCTATAGATAGAGAAAAAGAGATAAAAAGAAATTTATTATTGTAATAAATAGGTGTGGATGGGGAAAACAAACCTCCCCATCGTGTAAATGATAAAATCTACATAAAAAAAGAAAGGGAAACCCTTTTTTTTATCTTGTGTTTAGTTGTTTGTTAACAAAATATTTCTTTTTTTGTCAACAAAAAAAGTATTAATATTTTTATAATTCAGTAAAGAATTCTTAGTTTTTAAAATAAAAAAAAAAAAGGGTGAAATGAGTTCCATTTCATATTGATTAGCCCAACTCAATAGATAATAGATAATGGAAATTAAAAATTTTTATATAAAATATGAAATGGTTGAATTCTTCGAGTCGATTCATATTTTTTTATTACTTATTTATTTGTTTGCTGCACAAAAAAACTTTTAGAATTCCCGGTAGAAAGAGATTTCCCTAACGAAAAGGCTTTTAACGCTGTCCAATACCCCTTCCCTTTCCAAATATTTTTACGAATACGTTTTTTTGATGTAGAAATACGCTTTTTTGGAACTGCCATTTAATTTAAAAGGGATTGCTTATTATTTTAGTTGGATGTGAAAGACATCTATTGTTCAAAAAAAAACCTTCCTTACTATTCATTCTATTTATTCTCGAATGAACTCTTTCTTCAGAAAAAATAAATCTAGATAGGGAAAGGATATGTGATTTTTTTCAAAACTTTTTTCTATTCCATAGAATGGATATCCGTAAAAGAGTTTTTATTGATTAGTATCTTTATTTGGTACTCTTTCTCATTAAGGTGTGTATCTATAGAATCTACTGTGACATAGAAATCGAATTAGTTGAGCTTAAACTTATTTTAATAAT